TCATGTGGTACCTTCTCAGATTTTGCGCGTGTGATACATGTTCCCTCTATTTCTCCAAGTAAAGCCCTTCGAATGGCAATACCTATGGTATCGGCTTGACCTTTCATAAGCGGGGACAGAATGAAACGACCATAATAAAGACGCTTACTGTCTATTCTTGATTCAACACACTTCCACTGTAGTGTTCGAGTGGACCCTGCTACTTCCTCTCGAACCATACTAATATTATTATTTGATCAGATCATTGAATCATTTATTTCTCTTGAAATCTGTTTAATTCTTATTTCTACACACGTCTTTTTTTAGGGGGTCGACATCCATTATGTGGCATAGGTGTTACATCGCGCACGAAACTTAATAGTATACCACTTCTACGAATGGCTCGTAATGCTGCATCTCTTCCGAGACCAGGGCCTTTTATCATAACTTCTGCCCGTTGCATACCCTGATCAACTACTGTGCGAATAGCATTGACTGCTGCTGCTTGAGCAGCATAGGGTGTCCCTCTTCTTGTGCCCTTGAATCCGGAAGTACCCGCGGAGGCCCAAGAAACTACCCGACCTCGTACATCTGTAACAGTTACAATGGTATTGTTGAAACTTGCTTGAACATGAATAACTCCTTTTGGTATTCTACGTCCATTTTTACGTGAACCAATACGCCCATTCTTACGTGAACCAATTCTTGGTATAGGTTTTGTCATATTTTATCATCTCATAAATATGAGTCAGAAATATACAGAAAGATACGGAGATATCCATTTCATGTTAAAACAGATTCTTTCTTTTTACACGGGTCCTTCTTTTAAAAAGTTCTTTTTTAGAAAGATTACCCTTGTCTCTGTTTGTGTCTCGGATTGGAACAAATCACTATAATCCGTCCGCGCCTACGGATCAGTCGACATTTTTCACAAATTTTACGAACAGAAGCCCTTATTTTCATATTTCTCATTCCTTACCTTAATTCTGAATCTATTCCTTGGAAAAAATAAGTTTCTTGATTTTTTATTAACTTAAAATTGTATCCCCACGAAAGGAATGTTTAAAAAAATCACCTAATCGTTCGAATCTTTGTTGCGAATTCTATAAATTATACGTCCCCTGGTTGAATCATAACGACTTACTTCGATTTTTACTCTATCTCCTGGTAGTATCCGTATAAAACTGCGCCGTATCTTCCCTGAAACATAACCTAGAATTAGATCCTCATTATCTAAACGGACCCGGAACATGCCGTTGGGAAGTGATTCAGTAATTAAACCTTCATGAATCAATTTTTGTTCTTTCATTCTATTCTAGGTAACCCCCTTGAAGTATCAACTAATGGAGGAAGGGTTATTTTCTATTTCACAAATAGATGGGAAGTTAGAGATAAAATTAGGATAACAGGGGGTGAGGATCACCATATATAACACAAAATTTCTCCCCCAATTTTTTCTAGTCGAGCTTCTCGATCTGTCATTATACCTCGAGAAGTGGAAAGAATTACAATCCCCATTCCACCTAAAATCTTAGGAATTTGTTGATAGTTGGAATAGATTCGTAGACCGGGTCGGCTGATACGTTTTAAAATGGTTCTATATATTCCCTTTCTAGTCCTTCTATGTCGCAGGGTTAAAACCAAGAAATATTTGTTACTTTCCTGATGTTTCCGAACGTTTTCAATAAAACCTTCTCGTAGAAGTATTTTTACAATGTTTTCGGTAATATTAGTAGATGCTATTCGAACCGTTCCTTTTTTATCTATGTCAGCATTTCTTATAGAAGTTATTATATCGGCAATAGTATCCTTACCCATGACGAACTATAATTATTGGTACCCCCTAATTTTGATATAATCAACATGTTTTTTTTTTTTAATTATTAAAATAATTATATTAATTAATATTAATTAAAAGTATATGCGTGATACACAATCCACTAATTGACCTATTTCAGATACCCTATTATATCACTATATCATAGTCTAATCTACTAGTATTTATAATACCTCGGGAGCTAATGAAACTATTTTAGTAAAATTCAACTGTCTCAATTCCCGAGCGATCGCACCAAAAACTCGAGTTCCTTTTGGATTTCCTTCTTGATCAATAACAACCGCGGCATTGTCATCATATCGTATTATCATACCGTTGTCACGTTTGAGTTCTTTACATGTACGTACAATTACAGCCCTAATTACTTCTGATCTTTCTAGAGGCATATTTGGTACTGCTTCTTTGATTACGGCAACAACAACGTCACCAATATGAGCATATCGTTGATTACCAGCTCCTATGATTCGAATACACATCAATTTTCGAGCTCCGCTATTATCCGCTACATTCAAAAGGGTCTGAGGTTGAATCATATCATTTTTATTTTAATCTGTTATTTCACTGCAAAGGATAAAGGAAAAAAAGAAATATTGTCTGTCCAGAAATAAATAAACCTATATTTTTTCATCATCAATACCCCTTTTATTTATACATCCCTATCCCGCAATAACGAATTGAGTTCGTATAGGCATCTTGCACGCAGCTATTGAAATAGCTGCTCTGGCTACAGTTTCTGATACTCCGCCCATTTCATAAAGTATTCGACCCGGTTTAATAACAGATACCCAATATTCGGGGGCTCCCTTCCCCGAACCCATACGTGTTTCCGCAGGTCTTACTGTAACAGGTTTGTCGGGAAATATACGTACCCATATTTTTCCGCCACGACGCGCATATCGTGTCATTGCTCTTCGTCCTGCTTCTATTTGTCTAGCCGTGATCCAAGCGGGTTCAAGTGCCTGAAGAGCGTATCTGCCGAAACTAATATGATTGCCTCGACAAGATATTCCCTTCATTCTTCCTCTATGTTGTTTACGAAATTTGGTTCTTTTGGGGTTATAGTTGATGGTTGTTTCTTAATTTAATTCCATCTCTACTGCAGAACCGGACATGAGAGTTTCTTCTCATCCGGCTCCTCGCGAATGAAACGATTCATTAATATTACTACAGATACACATGTATTTAATAAATAATACACAATACACTTAGTAATGTAATGGGATTTATTGATATTTAATTTGTTATGTTATATAGTATTGTTATATGTTATATATAGTATTTAGTAAGAGTAAGCTGTATATACCAGATCAGCTATACAACCGGACGTGTATATTTTTTTTGTATATTTATATGTATATTTATTTTATATATATTTATATTTATTTATATTTATAGAATGCTTTTTATTTTATAACATAACGAATCCTTATTTTTTTTTTCCTATCGAATCGCGCCAAAATATTGTAATTCAATAACTAAAACTAAAGGTTTCGCGGGCGAATATTGACTCTTTTCTGCTTCATTCGTAGGGTCAATCCATGACCTTTTAGAATAAATCAATTTGTTCTTGGTTCGTTCCGCCATCCCACCCAATGAATCATTAGGATTCGTTTTCAATAGAATCCTATGCAATCACAGGTTCTGTCGTTCCCATAGCCTCTTCGTTAATGGTTAGGTCCAAACTCTGCAATGGAGCCCCCGACAAAATTCGTTCCCGAGTCAATCTCCTTAGTTTCTATTAACCCGAGGCTCTTTATCTTTATTATTTATATCAGTATTGATGCTTTATCACACTGCCTTTTGTAAGATAATTCATAGACCATACATATTGGAATCATATATCATTGATACTTTTGTTCTCTCTTTCTATCATCCTTCCATTTATTCGCATCCCTTTATTTTTGTTTCGCAACCTATAATCAGATTTCTATTTTTTTTATGAAAAAATTTCAGTTGCTACAACTATATGATCGATCCAGTCATATAGTGACTGTTTCTTGGAATCTCGACAATACGAAGCAATAAGTTGGTTATTAGTTTATATAGTTAGTAAGTTCATAGTGGGGGTCGGTCAATTTTTTTTTTGAATCCCAACTATAAACTCTAAAAAAAAACTAACGAGTCACACACTAAGCATAGCAATTATACTAAATGGTCAATCAAATTTTTATTCAACCTTATAGAATTAGAATTGCTCATTTTTGTTTGATTTAACGAAAAAAAATGACAAACTGTTTTCATTTTTTTTTTTTGTTAAATCACTGGACAGAATGGCAAGACAAATGAGGGTCCATTATTTCTCGTCTACAAATATCCAAATTTTTATGCCTAATACTCCATAGATAGTTCGAATTGTATAGGAACAATGATCAATTTTAGCGCGAATTGTTTGTAGAGGAACCCTACCCTCTCTGATCCATTCGACACGTGCAATTTCTTTTCCGTCGATACGCCCTGCGATTTGCACTTGAATTCCTTTTGTATCCGTTTGTTCAGTTAATTCAATAGCTTTTTTCATTGCCTTTCGAAATGAAACTCTATTTTTTAATTGTAAAGCTATATATTCTGCAAGAATATTAGGTTGTCCATAAGGTTTTTCAACTCTTGTGATAGCAATGTTGAGTCTCCGGTTCACAGAATGAAACTCCTTTTGTACATTTATCTGTAATTCTTCGATTCCTCGTGTTCGGCCCTCTATTAATAAATTTGGGAATCCAATATAGATTATGACTTGGATCAAATCGATTCTTTTTTGAATCTCTATACGTGCAATTCCTTCGAAACCCGAGGACGTTCTCTTATTTTTTTGTACATAATTCTTGATACAATTCCGTATTTTTTCATCTTCCTGTATACCCGCGGAATAATTTTTTGGTTGTGCGAACCAAAGGGAATGATGACTTTGGGTTATACCAAGTCTGAAACCAAGTGGATTAATTTTTTGTCCCATATTTTTCTATTATATTATCTTTACATATATTTTTTTTCGAAATATGAATCTAAATTATTTTTAGATTTATCCTTCAATACAATTGTTATATGACAAGTAGGTCTTTTTATCGGATAACTACGTCCTCGAGCCCGAGGTCTTAACTTTTTCACAATGGTACCCCCGTTGACTTCAGCTTTACTAATGACTAAATGAGCTTCGTTTAAGCCCATGTTATGAGTAGCATTTGCTGCT